GAAGGATGATAGAAAGAGAGAACAAAAATATCAATGATATATGATTCCAATCTGTATGGTTTCTGAATTACCACATAAAAGGCAATGTGATAAAGCATCAATACTGAATATAACACTAATAATAAAATAAATAATAAAGAGCCTCGGGTTAATAAAAATTGAGGAGATTGACTCGGGAACAAATTTTATTTGGAGCTCCATTCCAGAATTCAGGCCTAACCATTAATAGAGAAGCTATGAGAACGACGAAACCTGTGACTGCATAGGATTCTACTAAAATAAAAACGAATCCGAATAATTCATTGGGTAGGATGGCGGAACAAACCAAGAAAAAACTGATTTATTCTGAGAGGTCGTCGACTGACCTCCGAATGAAACAGAAGAGAGTCAATATTCGCCCGCGAAACCTTTATTTATTGGGACATTACAATATTTTGGCATGATTTGATAAGAATAAAAATAGGGATCGCTATCGTTATAAAATATTAAATAATCTAAATCTTTAAATATGCATAACATAAATATGCGCTACACATTTACCGGGATATCTTCTATATATTCCTATGCTATGTAACAAATTCAATATCAAAGCCACTATTTAGTTAATATATACTATTTAGTTAATATATATTGTATCCGTATGTAATTGAATCCCTTCCTTCGTGAGGAGCTGGATGAGAAGAAACTCTCATGTCCAGTTCTGGAGTAGAGATGGAATTAAGAAATAACCATCAACTATAACCCAAAAAGAACCAGATTTCGTAAACAACATAGAGGAAGAATGAAGGGAATATCTTGTCGAGGCAATCATATTAGTTTCGGCAAATACGCTCTTCAGGCACTTGAACCTGCTTGGATCACAGCTAGACAAATCGAAGCGGGGCGAAGAGCAATGACACGATATGCGCGTCGTGGTGGAAAAATATGGGTACGTATATTTCCCGACAAACCTGTTACAGTAAGACCTACGGAAACACGTATGGGTTCGGGGAAGGGATCCCCGGAATATTGGGTATCTGTTGTTAAACCAGGCCGAATACTTTATGAAATGAGCGGAGTATCAGAAACTGTAGCCAGAGCTGCTATTCAAATAGCTGCGTCCAAAATGCCTATACGAACTCAATTTGTTATTTCAGAATAAGGGTGTAAAATTAAAGAGTGCATTGAGAATTAAAAAACAACAAACAGCAAGTATATTTATTTCTGGACGGACAATATTTCTTTTTTTTATAACCTTTGCATTGCAATAACGGATTCAAATAAAATGATATGATTCAACCTCAGACCCTTTTGAATGTAGCGGATAACAGCGGAGCTCGAGAATTGATGTGTATTCGAATCATAGGAGCTGGTAATCACCGATATGCTCATATTGGTGACGTTATTGTTGCTGTAATCAAAGAAGCAGTTCCCAATATGCCGCTAGAAAAATCAGAAGTTATTAGAGCTGTAATTGTACGTACTTGTAAAGAACTCAAACGCGACAACGGTATGATAATACGATATGATGACAATGCCGCGGTTGTGATTGATCAGGAAGGAAATCCAAAAGGAACTCGAGTTTTTGGCGCGATCGCTCGAGAATTGAGACAATTGAATTTTACTAAAATAGTTTCATTGGCTCCCGAGGTATTATAAATCCAAATATAGAATACTATGATAGAGAAGAAATATCTGAAATAGATCAAATTAGTAAATAAATTAATAGATTGTGTCTCACGCATATACTTTTCAAAAAATAAAATAAAACATGTTGATTATATCAAAATTGGAAGGAACCAATAATTTTAGTTCGTCATGGGGAAGGACACTATTGCTGATATAATAACTTCTATAAGAAATGCGGACATGGATAAAAAAGGAACAGTTCGGATACCATCTACAAATATCACCGAAAACATTGTTAAAATACTTCTACGAGAAGGTTTTATTGAAAATGTTCGGAAACATCAGGAAAATAACAAATATTTCTTGGTTTCAACCCTACGGCATAGAAAGACTAGTAAGGGGACATATAGAACTGTTTTAAAGCGTATCAGCCGACCCGGTTTACGAATTTATTCCAACTATCGAGGAATTCCTAAGATTTTAGGCGGAATAGGAATTGTAATTCTTTCTACTTCTCGGGGTATAATGACAGATCGAGAAGCTCGACAAGAAAAAATTGGAGGAGAAATTTTGTTATATATATGGTAATCCTCCTCCTCTAGTATCCTAATTTTATCTCTAACTTCCTATTTGTGAAATAGAGAGGAAAAGTGAGTTATATAACCCTTCCTCTATTAGTTGCTACTTCAAGGAGGTTACCTGGAATGAAAGAACAAAAATTGATTCATGAAGGTTTAATTACCGAATCACTTCCCAACGGTATGTTCCGGGTTCGCTTAGACAATGAGGATGTAATTCTAGGTTATGTTTCAGGGAGGATCCGACGGAGTTTTATACGTATACTACCAGGAGATAGAGTAAAAATTGAAGTAAGTCGTTATGATTCAACCAG